AAACTCCTGCTTTATTCTTCGCGTCCGGGATTACGTCCTGGGTCATTAGATAGAAATCCGAAAATAAAGAGAGAAACAAAGAATATCACTACTGTGTAAACGAAGAGTTTGAGAGTAAGCATTACAAAATCTCCAAGATCTTTTTGGTCAAAAAAGAGACTAGATTCCCCCATATAAGATATTCTATTTTTATTTGACACCGAAAATTTCAGTAGTTTCTGGACATCGAAAAAAAATAAATTTGTAGAAGGGTTAGTAGACTCCCTTTTCTCTACTAAAAAAAAGTTTTCCTACCCAAATGGCGGAGTAAGACTTAATACTTAATAGGGTCTTTCACAGAAATCTTTGTTATAACAAAAAGGGAGTTAATTCAATTTTTCGAGGCTATTTAATACTTTTTTTATTTCTCTTCATTAGTATAATGGTATTCGAATTTTTTATTAAATAAATCATTAATTTTAAATATCATCGAAAACTAACAGCAGCTTGCCAAACAAACGCTAATAGAAAAAAGAGTAGAGGTATGACTGGCATAAAATCGACGATTGGACTCAAGAATGCATAGGCCTCGGGCAGTTTAGCGAATAAAAAACTACTTGAAGAATTAAGACAAATACAGATAAAACTAAAGATATTAAGCATAGCAGACATCTTTTTTCTTGAAGATTATTGCAATTGCATTTTGATTGAGTTATTGAGATAAAATAAGTTACAAATGAAGAAAGCAAATTTAATCAAAAATCCTTTCTTGTATTTATTTGAAACTTACTCAACCAAAACCTCTTCCATTCTAAAATAAAAAGAGAATAGAAGAAATCATACTTTCATCCATTATCTTAATTGAATTATATGTAATGATCAAGAAATTAAGTTTAATTATATATATATATTTAATTTTATATATACAAGGGTGAAAATCCTAAGAATACTCGACTGGATTTTATAGATATTTGGGCTGCAATTGACGAATAATCAATAACAATAGTATTCTAAATTACTAGATTATAAATTTAAATGGGGCGTAGCCAAGTGGTAAGGCAACGGGTTTTGGTCCCGCTATTCGGAGGTTCGAATCCTTCCGTCCCAGAGCATATGTATTCAATCATCATTTTTTTTACCAAGGGGCTGTAAAGTTTAGTCTTATATAGATAGAATTTTATTCTTCTTTATTTTGTTTTCTTCAAGATTCGTTTCGTAATTATAACTGTTTCACAAACGGAATTGAGTTCAAAGCACAGACATATAAAACTTAATATAATTGTGATTTTATATAGGCAAGATAATAAATTGATTTTTTTAATTTTAAAGTTCAATTAAAATTTGAATGAATATAATCTTTAGTATAATATGAATTAACTATTCTCAAAGATGCATTCCGAGTAAAAATGTCTATTTGAATGCAATCACATAGGATTAAAGGGTCCGAATGTGAACTATGTTGAGGTAAAATAACAAGGAAGAACAAATACTTCATTTACTTGTTTGTGGTTTTGTAAATAAAGACGCTTTGGAGGGAGGTTATGACTCCCGAGCGGGGGGAGTCAATAGAAGTTAATCAACAAGAAAAAGTATCAATTTCAATATCTATCCGAATCGTATTTTTAATCTACCTATGAAAATACACATATGTAACAGATTTTTTTAACTGAATTTTTAACTATTTCGTATTTTATTTATTATACAATAACGGATGACTATGACTAAAATAAGTATAATTTTTTGTAATGGTTAAAAGTAAAGGTAATTCATACATTCTATTTGCCTTATATGTACCAACTAAACCAATGACTATTCATGATTTCATAATTGAATCAATTGCAACGGGTCAAAATTTGAGGAATGTTATGGTAAAACTTCGTTTGAAACGATGTGGTCGAAAGCAACGTGCGACTTGAAGGACATGATCTAGTGTGGATTTTTCTATCCATCATTTTGTATGAAAAAGTTGCTCTTGGCTCGACATCCCCTGTTCTGTTAGACTAGAACCCACACGGGGGCTGTAGTTAAATTTAAATAGTACATGATGGAGCTCGGGTAGAAAGCATTGATTCATTTCTTAAGAGCAAAAATCTAGGGTTAGCGTGAATGAATAAATTAAAACAACTTCGTAAGTATATTTTTAACAGAAAACTAAAAAGGATCCAATGCCACCAAGTTTACAGTAAATTTTGTTGGAATTGATAAACCTTTTTCAAGACAAAATATATCTTGAGAGAATCAAGCGTTTATATGATTCTTTTTTTTGATAAACAATCACAAAAAGGGTATGTTGCTACCATTTTGAAAGAATTTAAAATCAACGAAGTAATGTATAAACCTAATGATTCAAAGCAAAGAGATTACGAAACAAGGAAAGACCCTTTTCATTCTCAATTGTAACAATAAGTGGATTAGAATGAAGAATTCCAATAGAGATTAAATAAGCCAGACAAAATGGGGGATTAGAGACCACTCAATAAATGAAATGTTTCTTTTGGGCTATTAGAGAGTTATTAAACTTGAGTTATGAGTACAAATGGTTTTCCGGAAAGAAGAATAAGAACAAAAGGGGACTTAATTCTTAGTCTAATTAATTTTATTATTTTGTGTATTTTTTTGCTTTATCTTTATATCTACATAACTTGACAAAAAAAATAACAATAAAAAATCATTTTTCTTGAGCCGTAGGAGGAGAAAACTTCTTATACGTTTCTAGGGGGGGGTTATTCGTATAATCTATCCAAATAAGCCGTCTATCGAATTGTTGCAATTGATGTTCGATCCCGAAGAGAAGGAAGAGATCTTCGGAAGGTTGGTTTTTATGATCCGATAAAGAATCAAACTTATTTAAATGTTCCCGCTATTCTATATTTTATTGAAAGGGGCGCTAAACCTACCGAAACTGTTTATGATATTTTAACGAGGGCAGCAGTTTTAAATCCTAATGAAACGAAATTAACCTAATTAAATACAACAAGAAAGAGACTTGAGTGTGTCGTATGTTATTATTATATATATTCTAATAAATAATTAAATTAATTATTAGAATATCTTTTAGTTTGATATAAAAATAAAAAAATATTTTCTTTATTATTCAAACCTTATTTTGTTCTATATTGCTATTTTTTCTATTTCTTTTTTTTTTTTTTATCTACATTTTTTTATAATGATCTACCTTATTTAGATAGTGCCAATTCAACACAAGTTCTTTATTTAATTGATTTATATCATTTCTCGTATTTTTTTTACAACCATATTGACAAGAGTGTAATGAACAAATATAATTCGAGTGTAAATGGGTACACTTTTTTCTATTTTTTTCTAATTAAATGCTTTAGCTTTGATTGTCTAATTTATTTTATTATTTATTATTACTAAATTAATTTTATTTTGATCTCGATTGTATCTACATATTCTCTTTGGGTTGCTAACTCAACGGTAGAGTACTCGGCTTTTAAGTGCGGCTAGGGTCTTTTACGCATTTGGATGAAGCAAGTGATTCGTCCATACCATCGGTAGAGTTTGTAAGACCACGACTGATCCTGAAAAGAATTAATGGAAAAAAGAGCATGTCGTATCAATGTATAATTATGAATTCCTTTCGTTCTACGAATTCAACTAAAGTTTTTGTACCGATTTCATAAAATAAGAACTAAAGGAATTCAAGGTTGGGTCGATTGAATACATGGATCGAGCCTTATGGCACTAATTGTATGTAAAAAAAGCAACGAGCTTATGTTCTTAAGGAACAATTACCCGCGCGCTAATTAAACGTTAAAAAAGGATTAGTGACTGGTGCGGGAAAGGCTTTTCCAAGAGTGTCTTACCAATTTTTTAGTGAATCCTAACTATTAGCTATTTTACATTTTATTATATTTGATTAGAAAATAAAATGGCGCTTAATGTGTAAAAGAAACAGTATATTGATAAGGATACTTTTTCCAAAATCAAAAGAGCGATTGGGTTGCTAAAATAAAAGATTTCTAACCATTAACTATAAATAAAGAAACCTATTAGATGGAAAAAATAGAGGTCCGTTTCTGAGTTTACTTGTCTCCGAGGTATCTATCTATTTTTTGGACTAGAATACCTTGTTTTGACTATATCGCACTATGTATCATTTTAAAATCCACGAAACTCTCTACTTTTCTTTTTGTTTCCGGGCTCGTTTTTTATGGAGGAATTTCAAGGATATTTAGAACTAGACATAGCTTGGCAAGATGCTTTTTTATATCCAGTTATATTTCAAGAATATATTTATGCACTTGTACATGATCAGTATTTCGGGTTAAATAGGTCAATTCTTTTTTCAAAAAAAAAGAAAGGGTATGACACAAAGTACAGTTTACTAGTTGTAAAGCGTTTAGTTATTCGAATGTATAAACAGAATCATTTTCTTCTTTTTATTAATGATTTTAACAGAAATGAATTTCTTGTACCCAATAAAAATTTTTATTCTCAATGGATCTCGGAGGGATTTGCCGCTATTGCGGAAATTCCATTTTCTATGCGATTAACATCTTACCTAAAAGGAAAAGAATTAAAAAACTACCAAAATTTACGATCAATTCATTCCATATTTCCTTTTTTAGAGGATAAATTTTCACGTTTAAATTATGTGTTAGATATATTGATACCTCACCCTATCCATTTTGAAATCTTGGTTCAAACTATTCGTTACTGGGTCAAAGATATTTCCTGTTTGCATTTGTTGCGATTCTTTCTTTATGAGTATTGTAATAGTGTTATTATTTTAAAGAGATCTGTTTCAAAAAATAAGAGATTCTTATTGTTCCTATATAATTACTTTGTAGTTGAATTTGAATCCATCTTCGTTTTTATACACAACCAATACTCTCATTTAGTATCAACATCTTACGAAGCCTTTCTTGTACGAGTGTATTTCTACCTAAAGTTAGAACATTTTGTGAAAGTATATACTAAGCATTTTCAGGGTATCCTATGGTTCTTAAAGGATCCTTTTATTCATTATGTTAGGTATCAAGGAAAATGGATTCTGA